TAATTGGAAATAATGTATCAAGCTTCTTCATAGTATTATCCATTAATAATGAATTTTCTAACAATTGACTCCGTACCACTGAAATATTTGGTCGTATGCTTGAAAGATAACCCAAAAAATCAAAGGAATGCTTGGATAATTGGTTTATATGGATTCGTCTTGGTTGAGACCATACATAAAAATGACATTGCCAAAAATTGACAAGATAATATCTCCACTTATTTATCAGAAGAGGAGTATCTTTTGATACCAGAATCGATTTTCCTTGATAGCTAACATACTGTATAAAAGGATCCTTGAAGAACCATAAGGTGGCCGGAAATAAGACTTCTTCGACAGGATATTTTATTTTTTCATAAAAACGTATTCGCTCAAAAAAGATCCCAAAAGAGGTTAATCGTAAATGATTAGATTGGTTACGGAGAAAAAGTAAAATAGATTCGTATTCACATACATAAGAATTGTATAGGAGCAAGAATAATCTTTGATTACTTTTTGCAAAAATGGATTTTGGGCGAGTAATAAGAGTATTCCAACTATAATACTCATTAAGAAAGAGCCGTAATAAATGCAAAGAAGAGGGATCTTTCACGTAGTAGCGAAGGGTTTGAACCAAGATTTCCAGATGGATGGGGTAGGGTATTAGTACATCTGATGCATAATTTAAATGTGGAAATTTATCCTCGAAAAAGGGAAATATTGAATGAATTGATCGTAAATTATAAGATTTTACGGTTTCTGTCTCCTCTAAGGAGGATACTAATCGTAGGGAAAACGGAATTTCCACAATGACTGCAAATCCCTCCGATATCATTTGAGAATACAAATTTTTGGGGTACCCAAAAAATTTATTTTGATTAGAATCATTAACGGAAATAATCAAATGATTCTGTTGATACATTCGACTAATTAAACGTTTTATAATTAGTAAACTGGATTTCTTGTCATAACCTACATTATCCAATAAAACGGATCTATTTAAACCACGATCATGAGCAAGGGCATAAATATACTCCCGAAAGATAAGTGGGTATAGTAAATGGTGTTGCTGAGATCTATATAATTCGAAATATCCTTGAAAGTCTTCCATTTAAAATTCAATTTTGAATCAGAAAAGAAATAGATGATTTATTGGGTTATCAAATGATACATAGTACGATACAGTTAAAACAAGGTATTTATAGTAAGAAAAAACTAGATACCTCGGAAACAAGTCAAACTCATCAACGGACTCTCTAGAACCTCCCCTTCCTTTCCAGATAATAGATTTATATTCATTTAAAGGATAAGAAGATAGTTAGAAGCCCTTTATTTTATCAATCCAATCGCTCTTTTGATTTTGAAAAAAGAAATCTCTTTATCAATATACTACCTTCTTCTACACATTTATCTCTACCCCATAAAGGGGAATAGCTAATAGTTAGGACTCATAAGAAATTTCTAATCCACTCATCGGAAAAGCTTTTCCCGCATTAGGCACTAATATATTTTTAACATCTAATTAGATGGGGGAATCATTCAAAAATTAAGAACAGAAGCTCGTTACTTTGTTATTTCCCTAGAATTGGAACCTCTAATAAGGCTCTACCCATTTATTCACTCGACCCCCCCCAAAAAAAATTCTTTTTTTAATTGAATTGAAACAATTGAAATAAGATTTTGGACCTATTCAATAAGAAAGAATGAAATATTCTCAGAATTATCCATTGCTACGACATGCTGCTTTTTCCATTGATTCTTTTCAGGATCAGTCGTGGTCTTACAAACTCTACCGATGGTATGGACGAATCTGTTTCTTCATACAAATGTGTAAAAGATGCTAGCCGCACTTAAAAGCCGAGTACTCTACCGTTGAGTTAGCAACCCAAATAAACAAATTAGAATGTGTAGATACAATCAGAATCCCAATAAATAACGAAATTGAATGGCACAACATAATCAAACCATTAAAAAAACAATGAAAAAAAACTCTAACCCGCTCTAAACATAATAAAAATGAACAAATCCGACGAAAATATAAAAATTCTCAAATAAAAGATAAAATAAAGTCAAAGATTTTCCAATATTTATAGACCGCCTCCTGGCTCTCTTCTCTTATATTATATTATCCATTAATTTAGTATATATCGAGTTTGATTGATTTAAATCTTAATCAAAAAAGACTTCCTGTATGACAGAAAATCTAAGAAGATTATTTGAATGAAATAAAATCTATGGAACAGGGATAAATGGATCCGTTTATCCACGATCGGATTATATTTATTTGATACACTGTTGTCAATATTAATATTGACAAAAGCGTAAGCATACAAAAGATAAAACAAGTTCTAAATAGAACTAACAATTTTGATTTCAATCAATTAAAATTAAATAATTTGATTAATTTTAATTGAAATATAAAAAAACGAAAGACTTGTGTTGGATTGGCACTACACTATCACTATATAGAATATTAAGTGAAAGACTTAATTAAGGAAGACGGGGGAGAAGTAGAAAAAAACGAAGTTTATTCAATAACTAAAACTAAAATAATCAGGTTTAGTCCTTTGTTTTTTTTTGTTCAAAGAGTTCCAACGAAAATCATCCCATCGGGGGTAATGTCAAATTTTTATGTCTATAGAACACATTACTTCTACGTCTATATCATTTCTTATTTATTCACTTGATCTTTTTTTCTATTTTATTTCATTAATTGAATTTTGTTTGTTGATTAACGCTGAAGTTCCGTAAAAACTCCCGCCTTTTTTAAAATATCATGAACAGTTCCCGTAGGTTGAGCGCCTTTTTCAAGGAAGTATAGAATAGCAGGAACATTTAAAAAAATTTGATTGGTTATCGGATCATAAAAACCCACTTTCCGAAGATCTCTTCCCTCTCGTCGGGATCGAACATCAATTGCAACGATTCGATAAATGGCTCATTGGGATAGATGAACAATACCCCCCCTAGAAACGTATAAGAGGTTTTCCCCTCGTACGGCTCGAGAAAATTCTAAATTATGTCTATGTATAGAATTACAATATCAAATATATCCATCAAATCATCAAATTAATTAGACTATTGATTTTAGCCCTTTTTTTCTTATTCTTACCCAACAAAAAATTAGTCATATTTGCACCCTCATAACTCAAGTTGGATAACTCTGAAATAACGCAAAAGAGAAACCCTTTATTTTATTTTAGATACTGCATCTATTGAGCGGTCTCTAACCCTTTAATTGCCTGTCTTCTTTAAGAATCCATTTTGATTCTTCATTCTGATCCAGTTGTTCAGACAATTGAAAATGGTATTTCCTTGTTCCAGGATCTTTGCCTTGAATCATTGGGTTTAGACATTACTTCGGTGATCTTTAAATCTTTCAAAATGGCAGCAACATACCATTTTTTGTGATTTCTTTATGTCAAAGAATCATACGAATGTTTGATTCCTGCGTAATACACTTTTTGATTTGATCGAAAGAGTTTTACCAATTTCAACAAATCTTCCCTTTGAATTGGAAATTTTCTCGAATGGGCTCCTTTTAATTTATGTATCAAAATATACTTACGAAGTTGTTCCAATTTGTTGATTGATACTAACCCTAGATTCTTGCCTCTGAAAAATAAAAAAATACTTTCTACTCGAGCTCCATCCTATACTATATTCTATCACCCCCCCCCCCCAAAAAAAAAAGGAGGTTACAGCGGAATAGAACAAATGATGTCGAGCCAAGAGCACTTTCATTCCTATAATAAATATATATAAAAGTGGTGGATGTAAGACTCCACAGCGGATCATGTCCTTCAAGTCGCACGTTGCTTTCTACCACATCGTTTTAAACGAAGTTTTACCATAACATTCCTTCAGTTTGGAACCCATATGTAATTGATTCAATTATGAAATCATGAATAATCATTGGTTCGGTTGGTACATAGTAATCTATACCTTTTTCTTCTATATGAAAAAAGGAGAGTCTCAGCAAGAATAAGAATAAATCAATTTAACCCCTTTTTTTTAGATTAATAGAATTTAATCTTGGAAATTCTATAAAATAAAAATAGAACTCCTTTTTTTATAAATTATTTTGATTCTTTTATTTATATCATTCTAAATTTGAAACTCTTTTTCTATTTTTCTATTATTGGAAAAATCAAATTAGTTAACTAAATTATAACTGATATAACAGGAATAAATAAATATAATACGAAGAAATCAAGTTATTTTGAATCTGTATCTTCAAGTAAGATAATAGTGATAGAATAAATTCAACAATTTCACACTTCTTCAAGTACCAAGAACTTATACTTCTAGCGGTTCATTACAAAGATTTAATTGATTGAAAAATCTCCTATCCGATATAATTATTTTCATTTTGCAAAACATAAAGTTTTACAGCAAGGACCTTTTGTTTTTTATCATCCGTTTATCATTAGTAAGAGAGAGATAAATTCATATTGGAATAAACAGTATGTGATTAAAAAAAGATAGATAAAAAACACTGATGTAAGACAAGATTGAAATTTTATGTTGTTATTTTTTCATATTTATACTGTAAAATCATTGTTATTTAACGAATTGCAACTGAATTCAATTTCCCATTTCATATGCGTGTTATTTGAACTCAAACAAATTTGTGCAAAAGATATGATTCCGCCAATTATTAAAAAATAATAATCAGATTCTATACTAGATTATATACTAATATTCTATTTAGTAATCTTAATACAGATTATTAGTAATCTTAATACAGATTATCTTAATACGGAAGGCTGTTCTAAAAAGCAATCTTTATATATATAAATATAATATTTTATTATGATATATATTTTATATATATATATATAAATATATTGATATTATTATGTTAATATAATGATTATATAATAATATATATACATATATACTGGGTATGCTCTGGGACGGAAGGATTCGAACCTCCGAATAGCGGGACCAAAACCCGTTGCCTTACCACTTGGCCACGCCCCATTTATTTCTATTCGATACTAATAAATAAACACTAATATTGGTACGGGTTATTCGTCAACTCCAGTCTAAATATCTATTTTTTATAAAATGGATTACTAGAATTTTTCTACATGGAAACTATACACGTAGACATAGAATTAAACTGAATTTATTGATCATTACATATAATTCAATTAAGATATTGTACGAAAGTATTATTTATTCTATTCTCTTTTGATTTGAGATATAGAAGAATTTTTGATTGGGTGAATTCAAATAAAATAAAGTTTTTTCGTCTATCTTATTTTATTTTTATTCATTTTTTTCTTCTATCAATAATAACATATCTATAATAATAAAAAACTCAATTAAATTTATTAACAACTCAATCAAAATAAATACAATTATCCCCAAAAACAAAATGTTTGTTATGCTTAATATTTTTAGTTTGATCTGTATCTACCTTAATTCTGCTCTTTATTCCAGTAGTTTTTTCGTTGGCAAATTGCCCGAAGCCTACGCTTTTTTGAATCCAATAGTCGATGTTATGCCAGTGATACCCCTGTTCTTTTTTCTCTTAGCCTTTGTTTGGCAAGCTGCTGTAAGTTTCCGATGATATTTTTAATTTTAATAAAGTCCCAGACAAATTCATGATTTATTCGAAAAAAAAAAATCGGGTATGTAGTATAGTAGTATAAAAGTGGAGAATCTATTCTCTTTTTTCCTAAAAAAATCTTGGAGATTGTGTAATGCTTACTCTCAAACTATTTGTTTACACGGTAGTGATATTCTTTGTTTCTCTCTTTATCTTCGGATTCCTGTCTAATGATCCAGGACGTAATCCTGGACGTGAAGAATAAAAAATAAGGTTTTCTTTGCTTGATTTTAAACTGTTATTTAGTAAGATTTTATCTATTCCACTAATTATTTTTTTATTACTAGTAATAAAAAAATAGCTCTCGATAAATTCGAAAAAAAAAATACTAAGTCATCAACGAAAACGGAAAGAGAGGGATTCGAACCCTCGGTACGAAAAACTCGTACAACGGATTAGCAATCCGACGCTTTAGTCCACTCAGCCATCTCTCCTCCCAATTGAAAAAGGATAATACTATGTTACATTATAAAAAATAAGGCTTGAAAACGCCCGTCATAGTATATACTCTTATTTTTTAATTTCGTCCGAAGGGGCTTTTTAGTTCCACGGCCCGGCCTGGTCAGTCCTTAGCCGGGCCCGCCCTTTTGTTCCAACAAATCATATTCCAACAAATCATAAATCAAAAGATTTAGAAAATTGAAAAAAAAAAAAATAATAAATAAAAAAATATCAATATCTATGATATAGAATCAAATGGTAGAGAATCAACGTGCTATTTCTTTCTTAGTTAGTCCTTTTATTCCGGTTTAAATAAGAAAAAAGGAACTCTCGTTTCTTACCACAATCTATTTTTGTGTTATGGATTAAGTTCGAGACAAAAACCTCGGGCAAAAAAGCACTTGTTATTTAGTTATTAAAATGAATACTCGTTTCCAAATCTCATTAGGTCCTCTGATACAAATACAAAAGGTAAACGCTCTAGTTTTCATAATTTTTTTCTGATGTTTTGTTTTGGTTTTGTGATTAAGGTCGACAAAAGGTCCATTTAGATACAATAATCTGATTGTAGCGGGTATAGTTTAGTGGTAAAAGTGTGATTCGTTCTTTAATCCTTTATATAGTTAAAGGGTCTTTCGGTTTGATTAATATTCATTCCGAACAAAAACTTTAGTTCTTAAAAGGATTGAATCCTTTCCCTCTCAATGAAAAATTCGAGGAATAATATAAATTCTCGTGATTTTTATCCACGAATCAATTTTAAATTGAAAAATTGGATTATAAGATTACGAAACATAATTTTTTTATTGGATCAATACTTCCAATTGAATGAGTATAAGTAAAGGACCCATGGATAAAGATAAAACGCGTATTTCTAATCGTAACTAAATCTTCAATTTTTCATTTCTGTAGGGGAAATTGAAGCAAAACAGCTATTAAACAATGTCTTTGGTTTATTAAAGACATCGATAAATTGTTTTAGCTCGGTGGAAACAAAATGCTTTTCCTAAGGATTCTTTCAAATAGAAGTAGAGAACGAAGTAACTAGAAAGATTGTTAGAATATAACACCCCTTTCTATAGGGATCGTCTAGAAAGCGGATTGTTCTGAATAGATTCAGACATAAAAGCTGACATAGACGTTATGGGTCAGATTTTTTATTTCGTTCATATCTGAATCTGGGAATTTATCCACCTTCCATAAAGGAGCTGAATGAAACCAAAGTTTCACGTTCAGTTTTGAATTAGAGACGTTAAAAATTATGAATCAACGTCGACTATAACCCCTAGCCTTCCAAGCTAACGATGCGGGTTCGATTCCCGCTACCCGCTTTGACTTTATTTTACTTTTTTTACTTTATCGTTATAATTTTTAATATTTAAAATATTTAAATAAAATTAAATAAAATAAGGTTGAATGAATCGAATTAATGTAATACATCATTGACTTGAATACTAAAT